GCTAGTGTAGCTTAAATCAAAGCATAACACTGAAGATGTTAAGACGAACCCTAGAAACGTTCCACAGGCACAAAGGCTTGGTCCTGACTTTACTATTAGCTTTAACCTAATTTATACATGCAAGTATCCGCATCCCTGTGAGAATGCCCTCAATCCTCCGCCCGAAGACGAGGAGCAGGCATCAGGCGCGCCCGCGCAGCCCAAGACGCCTTGCTACGCCACACCCCCAAGGGATTTCAGCAGTAATAAACATTAAGCCATAAGTGAAAACTTGACTTAGTTAGGGTCACACAGGGTCGGTAAAATTCGTGCCAGCCACCGCGGTTATACGAAAGACCCCAGTTAATAGATGCGGCGTAAAGGGTGGTTAAGGAATATAATAAATAAAGCTAAAGGCCCTCTAAGCCGTTATACGCACTCCGAGGGTACGAAGCCCAAACACGAAAGTAGCTTTAAGCCCCTCCTGACTCCACAAAAGCTAAGAAACAAACTGGGATTAGATACCCCACTATGCTTAGCCATAAACCCAGATGTACTTCTACAATACATTCGCCAGGGGACTACGAGCACAGCTTAAAACCCAAAGGACTTGGCGGTGTCTCAGACCCACCTAGAGGAGCCTGTTCTAGAACCGATAACCCCCGTTAAACCTCACCACTTCTTGTTTTCCCCGCCTATATACCGCCGTCGTCAGCTTACCCTGTGAAGGCCTAGCAGTAAGCAAAATGGACACACCCAAAAACGTCAGGTCGAGGTGTAGCGTACGAAGTGGGAAGAAATGGGCTACATTTTCTAAATAACAGAATATTTACGAACGGCACTTTGAAAACAAGTGCCCGAAGGTGGATTTAGTAGTAAAAAGCAAATAGAGAGTCCTTTTGAATTAGGCTCTGAGACGCGCACACACCGCCCGTCACTCTCCCCTCCAATAAAAATTTACACATATATAATAATTCAACTACAAACACGGGGAGGCAAGTCGTAACATGGTAAGTGTACCGGAAGGTGCACTTGGAATAATCAGAGCGTGGCTGAGACAGCTAAGCATCTCCCTTACACCGAGAAGACATCCATGCAAATTGGATCGCCCTGAGCTAAACAGCTAGCTTAACCGCCCAGACAACTAAAACAACATTAAAATACTTAACAAAACCCCAACATATAAACTAAAACATTCTCCCGCCTAAGTATGTGCGACAGAAAAGGCAATCACTAAGCTACAAAAATAGTACCGCAAGGGAACGCTGAAAGAGAAATGAAACAAATCATTAAAGCACAACAAAGCAGAGACTAACCCTCGTACCTTTTGCATCATGATTTAGCCAGTCCTCCTGAGCAAAGCGCACTTTAGTTCAAACCCCCGAAACTAAGTGAGCTACCCCGAGACAGCCTATCAATTAGGGCCAACCCATCTCTGTGGCAATAGAGTGGGAAGAGCTCCGGGTAGAGGTGACAAACCTACCGAACTTAGTTATAGCTGGTTACCTAAGAAATGAATAAAAGTTCAGCCTCGCACTCCTTGCCTCACAAATATCTAAAACCACACGAGCCAAAGAAATATGCGAGAGTTAGTCAAAGGGGGTACAGCCCCTTTGAAACAGGACACAACCTCATACAGGAGGTTAAAGATTATACTAAACAAGATACACCGCTTTAGTTGGCCTAAAAGCAGCCACCTAGACAGATAGCGTTAAAGCTCCAGCGGATTAATAATCTATTATCCAAATAATTTATCTAAAACCCCTAACAATATTAGGTCGCCCCATGCCCACATGGAAGAGATACTGCTAAAATGAGTAATAAGAAGGAACCCCCTTCTCCATAGCCTACGTGTATATTAGATCGGACCCCCCACTAATAATTATCGAACCCAACCAAAGAGAGTAATGTGACCACACCAAACAACAAGAAAACATCACACCACCAAATCGTTAATCCCACACCGGAAGGCCAATAAGGAAAGACTAAAAGAAAAGGAAGGAACTCGGCAAACCCAAGCCTCGCCTGTTTACCACAAACATCGCCTCCTGCAAAAATCAATGTATAGGAGGTCCTACCTGCCCAGTGACAAGTTAAACGGCCGCGGTATTTTGACCGTGCGAAGGTAGCGCAATCACTTGTCTTTTAAATGAAGACCTGTATGAATGGTGGAACGAGGGCTTAACTGTCTCCCTTTTCCAGTCAATGAAATTGATCTGCCCGTGCAGAAGCGGACATATTAATACAAGACGAGAAGACCCTTTGGAGCTTAAGATAAAAGACCAACTATGTCAAGAGGCTAAAAACATAACCTAAACTAAATAGCAACTGATCCTTATCTTCAGTTGGGGCGACTGCGGAAGAAAACAAAGCTTCCACGAGGATTGGGGCAAGCACCCTAAAGCCAAGGAAGACACTTCTAAGCCACAGAACATCTGACCACTTAAGATCCGGCCACCCGCCGATCAACGGACCAAGTTACCCTAGGGATAACAGCGCAATCCCCTTTCAGAGTTCATATCGACAAGGGGGTTTACGACCTCGATGTTGGATCAGGACATCCTAATGGTGCAGCCGCTAATAAGGGTTCGTTTGTTCAACGATTAAAGTCCTACGTGATCTGAGTTCAGACCGGAGCAATCCAGGTCAGTTTCTATCTGTAATGCCACTCTTCCCAGTACGAAAGGACCGGAAAAGAGGGGCCCATGTCACAAACACGCCCCATCCCTACTTAATGACAACAACTAAATTAAATAAAGGGAAGGCACAACCCCGCAACTAGACAAGATTATTAAGATGGCAGAGCCCGGTAATTGCAAAAGGCCTAAGCCCTTTCCGCCGGAGGTTCAAATCCTCCTCTTAATTATGTTAACCTTACTAATACCACATGTAATTAATCCCTTGGCCTCCATTGTTCCCGTACTACTAGCAGTTGCGTTCTTAACCCTAATTGAACGGAAAGTATTAGGATACATACAGTTACGTAAAGGCCCAAAAGTAGTAGGCCCTTACGGGCTATTACAACCCATCGCAGATGGAGTTAAATTGTTTATTAAAGAACCCGTACGCCCCTCCACTTCCTCTCCATTTCTATTCTTAATTACCCCCATATTAGCTCTCGCCTTGGCCATAACACTATGAGCACCAATACCTATCCCGCACCCCGTAACCGACCTAAACCTAGGCATACTATTTATTCTGGCCCTATCCAGCCTAGCAGTATACTCCATCCTTGGCTCAGGCTGAGCCTCTAATTCAAAATACGCCCTAATTGGGGCCCTACGGGCAGTTGCCCAAACTATTTCATATGAAGTGAGTCTGGGCCTAATCTTGCTATCCATCATCATTTTCACAGGAGGTTTCACCCTTCAAATATTTAGCACAACTCAAGAAACAATCTGACTCCTATTACCAGCCTGGCCCCTAGCCGCTATATGATACATCTCCACCCTAGCAGAAACAAACCGGGCACCCTTCGACCTCACAGAAGGAGAGTCCGAGCTAGTATCAGGCTTCAATGTAGAGTATGCAGGAGGCCCCTTCGCACTATTTTTCCTGGCCGAGTACGCAAACATTCTTCTAATAAATACCCTATCAGCCATTCTCTTCTTAGGCGCAACACATATTCCAACAATACCAGAACTCGCATCCGCCAACATTATAACTAAAGCTGCACTACTATCCATACTATTCCTATGAGTACGTGCCTCCTACCCACGATTCCGATATGACCTACTCATACATCTAGTATGAAAAAATTTTTTACCAATAACACTAGCCCTTATTTTATGACATGCCGCACTACCAATTGCCTTCACCGGACTGCCCCCACAACTATAATGGAGCTGTGCCCGAATGCCAAAGGACCACTTTGATAGAGTGAATTATGGAGGCTAAAATCCTCCCAGCTCCTTAGAAAGAAGGGACTCGAACCCGTATCCTGGAGATCAAAACTCCAAGTGCTTCCATTACACCACTTCCTAGTAAGATCAGCTAATTAAGCTTTTGGGCCCATACCCCAAAAATGTAGGTTAAACCCCTTCTCTTATCAATGAGCCCCTACGTCATTACAATTCTCCTATCAAGCCTAGGACTAGGCACAACCCTCACATTCATAAGCTCACACTGACTACTAGCCTGAATGGGCTTAGAGATCAACACACTAGCAATCTTACCCCTTATAGCCCAACACTACCACCCCCGAGCAGTAGAAGCCACCACCAAATATTTTCTAGCCCAAGTTGCCGCAGCTGCGACCATTCTATTTGCCAGCACTATCAATGCTTGAATAACAGGGGAATGAGATATCTGCTACCTAACCCACCCAATCGCAACAACACTAACAATCATGGCTCTGGCATTAAAAGTAGGCTTAGCTCCCATACATTTTTGAATGCTCCCCGTCATGCAAGGACTAGATCTGCCGACAGGACTAATCATAGCAACCTGGCAAAAACTAGCACCATTCGCACTAATTATCCAAATCGCCCCCTTTACTAACCCCCAAGTAATTACTGCCCTGGGACTTCTATCCATCTTCATCGGAGGCTGAGGAGGCCTCAACCAAACCCAACTACGTAAAATTCTAGCCTACTCATCAATTGCCCACCTAGGCTGAATAATTATTATTGTACAATTTAAGCCCCAACTAACAATCTTGGCCTTCGTTACCTACATCTTAATGACCGCCGCAATCTTCCTTACATTTAAAATAACCTCTGCAACAAAAATCAATACCCTAGCCACAAGCTGATCAAAAGCTCCCCTTCTTACAGCAACAGCAGCCCTTTCCCTCCTCTCACTAGGAGGACTCCCCCCACTCACAGGATTTATACCAAAATGACTGATTCTACAAGAACTCACGACACAAAACCTCCCGCTCACCGCAACAATTGCAGCACTCAGCGCCCTCCTAAGCCTCTACTTCTACTTACGACTATGCTACTCTATAACCCTTACAATTTCCCCCAATACAAACAATGCATCAACCTCATGACGTCTACAAAGCACACAAAATACAATACCCCTAGCCGCCTTCACAGCATCAACCCTTCTTCTACTCCCTCTAACCCCCCTAGCACAAGCGCTAGTCAACTAGAGATTTAGGATAACACTAGACCAAAAGCCTTCAAAGCTTTAAGCAGGAGTGAAAATCTCCTAATCTCTGTATAAGGCTTGCGGGACTCTATCCCACAGCTTCTGAATGCAACCCAGACACTTTAATTAAGCTAAAGCCTTACTAGATGAGAAGGCCTCGATCCTACAAACTCCTAGTTAACAGCTAGACGCTCAAGCCAGCGAGCATTCATCTACTTTCCCCGCCTGTTCGTCGAATAAAGGCGGGGAAAGCCCCGGAAGGCGTTAACCTCCATCTCTGGATTTGCAATCCAACGTGTCATACACCACAAAGCTTTTATGATAGGAAAAGGATTTAAACCTTTGTTCATGGAGCTACAATCCACCGCCTAGCCCTCGGCCATCCTACCTGTGACAATCACGCGCTGATTTTTCTCAACCAACCATAAAGACATTGGCACCCTTTACCTAGTATTTGGTGCCTGAGCCGGAATAGTCGGCACAGCCTTAAGTCTCCTAATCCGAGCAGAGCTAGCCCAACCTGGCGCCCTCCTAGGTGACGATCAAACCCATAACGTCATCGTTACTGCTCACGCCTTTGTAATAATCTTCTTTATAGTAATACCAATTATGATCGGAGGATTCGGAAACTGGCTTGTGCCCCTCATAATTGGGGCACCGGACATAGCCTTCCCCCGAACAAATAACATAAGCTTCTGGCTTCTTCCTCCTTCCTTCCTACTACTACTAGCCTCCTCTGGAGTTGAAGCGGGGGCAGGAACAGGGTGGACCGTTTACCCCCCTCTTGCAGGAAACCTTGCTCATGCAGGAGCTTCCGTAGATTTAACAATCTTTTCACTACATCTAGCAGGTGTGTCCTCCATTCTTGGAGCCATTAATCTCATTACAACTATCATTAACATGAAGCCCCCAGCCATCTCACAATACCAAACACCTTTATTTGTGTGGGCCGTACTAATTACAGCAGTCCTTATGCTCCTATCCCTGCCAGTCCTGGCCGCAGGGATCACAATACTTCTGACCGACCGAAACTTAAATACTACCTTCTTCGACCCGGCAGGGGGAGGAGACCCAATCCTTTACCAACATCTTTTCTGATTCTTCGGACACCCAGAAGCCTACATTCTGATTCTACCCGGATTTGGGATAATTTCTCATATTGTGGCCTACTATGCCGGTAAGAAAGAACCATTCGGCTACACGGGAATGGTCTGAGCTATAATGGCCATTGGTCTCCTAGGCTTCATCGTATGGGTCCATCACATATTCACAGTAGGAATAGACGTAGACACACGGGCATACTTTACATCCACAACAATAATTATCGCAATCCCAACAGGGGTTGAAGTATTTAGCTGATTAGCCACCCTCCACGGAGGGTCTATTAAATGAGAAACGCCAATACTATGGACTCTCGGATTTATTTTCCTATTTACAGTTGGAGGGCTCACCGGAATTGTATTAGCCAACTCATCCCTAGATATTGTATTACATGACACCTACTATGTCGTAGCCCACTTTCACTACGTTCTATCGATGGGGGCCGTATTTGCAATCATAGGAGCTTTCGTTCACTGATTCCCCCTTTTTACAGGCTACACAATGCACGACACCTGAACAAAAATTCACTTTGGAACTATATTTGTAGGCGTAAATCTTACCTTCTTTCCCCAACACTTCCTAGGCCTAGCCGGAATACCACGGCGGTACTCAGACTACCCAGACGCATACTCACTATGAAATATTGTCTCGTCCATCGGCTCCTTAATCTCCCTAGTAGCAGTCGTAATATTCTTATATATCCTATGAGAAGCTTCCACCGCCAAACGAGAAGTACTCTCCGTTGAATTAACTGCCACAAACGTAGAATGACTGCACGGATGTCCTCCTCCCTATCACACATTTGAGGGACCAGCATTCGTACAAGTACAGACAAACTAACGAGAAAGGAAGGAATCGAACCCCCATAAACTAGTTTCAAGCCAGTCACATAACCACTCTGTCACTTTCTTCCATAAGATACTAGTAAAATGATTATTACCTTGCCTTGTCAAGGCAAAATTGCAGGTTAAAGCCCTGCGTATCTTAAGCTTATAGCTTAATGGCACACCCCTCACAACTAGGATTCCAAGACGCGGCCTCCCCTGTAATAGAAGAACTTCTCCACTTTCATGACCATGCCTTAATAATCGTTTTTTTAATTAGCACCCTAGTCCTATATATTATTGTTGTAATAGTTACCACTAAGCTCACCAATAAATACATTCTGGACTCCCAAGAAATTGAAGTTGTATGAACAATTTTACCAGCAGTAATCCTTATTATGATTGCCCTGCCCTCCCTACGAATTTTATACCTAATAGACGAAGTCAATGACCCCCATCTTACTGTAAAGGCCATGGGCCACCAATGATACTGGAGCTACGAATACACAGACTATGAAAACCTGGCCTTTGACTCTTACATAGTCCCAACACAAGACTTAGCCCCCGGACAGTTCCGACTCCTAGAAACAGACCACCGAATAGTGGTCCCAATAGAATCCCCCGTCCGAGTCCTAGTATCAGCTGAAGACGTCCTGCATTCATGGGCAGTCCCAGCACTTGGTATTAAACTAGACGCCGTCCCAGGACGACTTAACCAGACATCTTTCATTACCTCCTGCCCTGGCGTATTCTATGGACAATGTTCTGGAATCTGTGGGGCCAATCACAGCTTCATACCAATTGTTGTGGAAGCCGTCCCACTAGAACACTTTGAGAATTGATCCTCCCTCATACTTGAAGACGCCTCACTGAGAAGCTAAATAGGGATTAGCATTAGCCTTTTAAGCTAAAGATTGGTGGCCCCCAACCACCCCCAGTGATATGCCACAATTAAACCCCGCCCCATGATTTGCAATTCTTGTATTCTCGTGACTAATCTTCCTAACAGTAATCCCTAATAAAGTTTTAAATCACACCTTCACAAATGAAGTTACAGCTCTCAATGCTGAAGAACTTAAATCAGATACCTGAAACTGACCATGGCACTAAACCTGTTTGATCAATTCATAAGTCCCACACATCTGGGTGTTCCCTTGATTGCTATCGCCCTTACCCTGCCTTGAATCCTTGTACCTTCTCCAACCAATCGCTACCAAAACAACCGACTGATCTCTCTCCAAAACTGATTCATCAAAACTTTCACCCACCAGTTATTAATACCATTAAATCAAGGAGGACATAAATGAGCAATAATTTTAGCCTCCCTAATAATTTTCATTCTTACTCTAGACATACTAGGGCTTCTCCCCTACACCTTCACCCCTACAACACAACTGTCCCTAAATATAGGCTTGGCCGTTCCACTATGGCTGGCCACAGTTATCATTGGCCTACGAAATCAGCCAACAGTGGCCCTAGGCCACCTCCTGCCAGAAGGCACCCCAACCCTACTAATCCCCGTACTAATTATTATTGAAACCATTAGCCTATTTATTCGCCCGCTCGCCTTAGGAGTCCGGCTTACCGCCAACCTAACAGCCGGACACTTACTCATCCAACTAATCTCAACCGTAACCATCACTCTAATGCCTATAATAACAACCGTGGCAGCACTTACCGCCGTACTTCTAGTGCTCCTAACTCTCCTGGAAGTTGCAGTAGCTATCATTCAAGCTTATGTTTTCGTACTTCTACTAAGCCTCTACCTACAAGAAAACGTCTAATGACCCACCAAGCACACGCATATCACATGGTTGACCCAAGCCCATGGCCCCTAACCGGCGCAGTAGCTGCTCTCCTAATAACATCAGGTTTAGCAATCTGATTTCATTTCCACTCAACAATTCTCCTGACGCTAGGCCTAGTATTACTCCTGCTCACAATATACCAATGATGACGAGACATTGTACGAGAAGGCACTTTCCAAGGACATCATACCCCTCCCGTCCAGAAAGGCCTGCGATACGGAATAATCCTGTTTATTACATCAGAAGTCTTCTTCTTCCTAGGGTTCTTCTGAGCATTTTACCACTCCAGCCTCGCACCAACCCCCGAACTAGGAGGCTGCTGGCCTCCAACGGGCATTACAACACTAGACCCATTCGAAGTCCCTCTCCTAAACACTGCCGTACTCCTGGCATCTGGCGTTACAGTAACATGAGCCCACCACAGCCTAATAGAAGGAGAGCGCAAACAAGCAATCCAATCACTTATCTTAACAATCCTACTAGGATTTTACTTCACCGCACTTCAAGCCATAGAATACTATGAGGCCCCCTTCACCATCGCTGACGGGGTCTACGGTTCAACTTTCTTCGTAGCAACAGGCTTCCACGGACTCCATGTAATTATCGGCTCAACCTTCCTTGCAACCTGCCTACTCCGGCAAATTCAATACCATTTTACATCAGAACATCACTTTGGATTTGAAGCAGCCGCCTGATACTGACATTTCGTAGACGTCGTATGACTATTCTTATACGTCTCTATTTACTGATGAGGCTCATATCTTTCTAGTATTCAAAGTTAGTACGAGTGACTTCCAATCACCTAGTCTTGGTTAAACCCCAAGGAAAGATAATGAACTTAATTATAACCATTATACTTATTACTACAGCGCTATCCACAATTTTAGCCCTAATGTCTTTCTGACTCCCCCAAATAAATCCAGACGCAGAAAAACTCTCCCCCTACGAATGCGGGTTTGACCCCCTTGGATCAGCACGTCTCCCATTCTCCCTTCGATTTTTCCTAATCGCTATCCTCTTTCTACTATTTGATTTGGAAATTGCGCTACTACTCCCCCTCCCCTGAGGCAATCAGCTACCAGACCCAACCTATATCCTCCTATACGCCGCAGCCGTCCTGATCCTGCTCACACTAGGCTTAATCTACGAGTGGATACAAGGAGGCCTAGAATGAGCTGAATAGGGGATTAGTCCAAATATAAGACCTCTGATTTCGGCTCAGAAGACCGCGGTTCAAATCCGCGATCCCCTTATGACACCTGTATACTTCAGCTTTACATCAGCATTTACCTTAGGACTCTTAGGCCTAGCCTTCCACCGCATCCACCTCCTATCTGCACTTCTTTGTCTGGAGGGAATAATATTATCCCTATTTATCGCATTAGCTTTATGAATGCTACAACTAGAATCCACTGCTTTCTCCGCAGCCCCCATCCTCCTACTAGCCTTCTCAGCCTGTGAAGCCAGTGCAGGCCTGGCTCTACTAGTTGCCACCGCCCAGACCCACGGAACTGATCGATTACAAGCTCTAAGCCTCCTACAATGCTAAAAATTTTATTACCTACAATTATACTATTACCCACAATCTGGTTCTCCCCTCCCAAATGGTTATGAATCACTTCAACACTCCAAAGCCTACTCATTGCCCTACTTAGCCTTACTCGAGTCAAATGGTGCTCAGAAACAGGCTGAACCTCTTCCAACCTGTACATGGGCACAGACCCCCTATCAACCCCCCTCCTAATCTTAACTTGCTGACTCTTGCCCCTCATAATCTTAGCAAGCCAAAACCACATCAAAACTGAACCGATCAGCCGCCAACGAAACTATATTACCCTTCTGGCCTCCTTACAAATCTTCCTAATTATAGCATTTGGGGCCACCGAGATCATCATATTCTATGTTATATTTGAAGCAACCCTCATTCCAACCCTAATTATTATTACTCGCTGAGGCAACCAAGCCGAACGCTTAAGTGCAGGCACATACTTCCTCTTTTATACACTAGCAGGGTCCCTTCCATTACTAGTTGCCCTGCTATTACTTCACCAAAACACAAACACATTGTCAATACTGATTATTCAATACTCACACCCCCTGATTCTTAACTCATGAGGAGACAAAATTTGGTGGGCAGGGTGTTTAATCGCCTTCCTAGTAAAGATGCCCCTCTACGGGGTCCACTTATGACTACCAAAAGCCCACGTAGAGGCCCCAGTAGCTGGTTCAATAGTACTAGCTGCAATTCTCCTAAAACTTGGGGGCTATGGCATAATACGCATAATAGTAATTTTAGACCCCCTATCAAAAGACCTAGTGTATCCAATCATTGCCCTAGCCCTATGAGGAATCATCATGACAGGCTCAATTTGTTTACGACAAACAGACCTAAAATCACTAATCGCCTACTCCTCCGTAAGTCACATAGGCCTGGTTGCAGGAGGGATCCTAATCCAAACACCATGAGGATTTACCGGAGCCCTAGTGTTAATAATTGCCCACGGTCTAGTCTCCTCAGCCCTCTTCTGCCTAGCCAACACAACCTACGAGCGCACCCACAGCCGGACAATAATCCTTGCCCGAGGATTACAAGCTATTTTCCCCCTAACAGCCACTTGATGGTTTGTCTCTAACCTCGCAAACCTAGCCCTCCCCCCACTACCAAACCTTATAGGAGAGTTAGTCATTATTACAGCAATATTCAACTGATCCCCCCTGACTCTAGTACTAACTGGGACGGGAACCCTAATCACTGCAGCCTACTCCCTTTACCTCTTCTTAATAACTCAACGAGGGCCCCTTCCACAACACATCATTAATCTACAACCCTTCCACACGCGTGAACACCTACTAATAACGCTACACCTTCTTCCAGTCCTTCTCCTCATTTTAAAGCCCGAAATCATATGAGGCTGATGATACTGTAGATATAGTTTAACTTAAAACATTAGATTGTGGTTCTAAAAACAGAGGTTAAATCCCTCTTATCCACCGAAAGAGGCCGAGGGCAGTAAGGACTGCTAATCCCTATTTCCATGGTTAAACTCCGTGGCTCATTCAAAGCTTCTAAAGGATAATAGTTAATCCGTTGGTCTTAGGAACCAAAAACTCTTGGTGCAACTCCAAGTAGCAGCTATGGTAAACATTATTATAACTACCACTCTTCTTTTAACCCTAACAATCCTAATTTTACCCCTAATACTAACCCTGCATCCCAAACCGCTAAACCAAGACTGAGCCATAAAACATGCAAAAACCGCCGTAAGCCTAGCATTCCTCATCAGCACGATCCCGCTAATTATTTTTCTAGACCAGGGGACAGAAAGCATCATTACCACCTGGTCCTGAATAAACATTACAAGCTTTGACATCAATATTAGCTTTAAATTCGACCACTATTCCCTAATCTTTACCCCCATTGCCCTATACGTGACATGATCAATTCTAGAATTCGCATCATGATACATACACGCAGATCCAAACTTAAATCGATTCTTTAAATACCTACTACTATTCCTAGTAGCTATAATTATCCTAGTTACTGCCAATAACCTATTCCAACTATTTATCGGCTGAGAAGGAGTAGGCATTATATCTTTCCTACTAATTGGATGATGGCACGGGCGAGCAGACGCTAACACAGCCGCCCTACAAGCAGTGCTTTATAACCGCGTAGGAGACATTGGCCTAATTCTTGCTATAGCCTGAATTACCATAAACCTTAATTCATGAGAAATCCCCCAAATCTTTCTAATATCTAAAAATCTTGATATAACCCTGCCATCAATGGGCTTAATTTTAGCCGCTACGGGAAAATTAGCCCAATTCGGCCTACACCCCTGGCTCCCCTCAGCAATAGGAGGCCCAACCCCAGTATCCGCCCTATTACACTTAAGCACAATAGTAGTCGCAGGCATTTTCCTATTAACTCGTCTTCACCCCCTAATAGAAAATAATCAACTAGCCCTAACCACCTGCTTATGCCTGGGGGCCCTAACAACCCTATTTACTGCAACCTGCGCCCTAACTCAAAACGACATCAAAAAAATTGTAGCATTCTCAACATCAAGCCAACTAGGCCTAACAATAGTTACTATTGGACTAAACCAACCACAACTGGCCTTCCTACACATCTGCACCCACGCCTTCTTTAAAGCAATACTATTTTTATGCTCCGGCTCAATTATTCACAGCCTTAATGATGAGCAGGACATTCGAAAAATAGGGGGCCTCCACAAACTAATGCCCTTCACTTCCTCCTGTCTAATTATTGGAAGCCTCGCCCTAACAGGAACCCCCTTCCTAACAGGCTTCTTCTCCAAAGACGCAATCATCGAAGCACTCAATACCTCCCATCTAAACGCCTGAGCCCTAGCCCTAACACTACTTGCCACCTCTTTCACCGCAGTATACAGCCTACGAGTCGTCTTCTTCGTAACAATAGGCTCCCCCCGATTTTCCGCCTTATCTCCAATTAACGAAAATCACCCCGAAATAGTAGCATCTATCCAACGACTGGCCTGAGGGAGCATCATTGCAGGCCTCATTACTACCTCAAACTTCCTACCATCCAAAACCCCTGTCATAACAATACCCCCGTCCCTTAAATTAACCGCACTAATGGTAACAATCACAGGCCTCATCATTGCTCTTGCCCTGGCCACAGCAGCAACTAAACAAATCAAAATTATGCCCGCCCTCACACCTCACAACTTCTCAAACATGCTAGGCTTCTTCCCGCCAATTATCCACCGCTCAATTCCAAAATTCAGCCTCGCCCTAGGAAAACAAGCCACCAAGCTAGACCGACAATGAATAGAAACAGGACCAAAAGGATTTCTTCCCCTCCACGCCTCCTTATCCTCAATATTTGATAATATCGACACTAACATTGTTAAAGTTTATCTAGCCTTCTACCTAATCTCAACAGCCCTGGCTATTATTCTCCTAACTCTTCTTTAAACCGCCCGAAGCGCCCCACGGCTCAGTCCCCGGGTCAACTCCAAAACCACAAGAAGACACAACAATAAAACTCAAGCACATACCACCAACATCCCGCCCCCAACAAAATATATTAAAGAAACCCCTCCAATATCTCCGCGCATAACAAAAAACTCTTTAAACTCATCCACAACAATTCAACAATCCCCATACTCCCCCCAAAACCACAACATAGCCGCCCCCACCCCTAACAAATACATCACCACATAAGTCTTAACAGACCCGACCCCCCACGCTTCAGGAAAAGGCTCAGCAGCCAAAGTCGCAGAATATGCAAACACAACTAATATTCCCCCTAAATAAATCAAAAACAGCATTAAACCAACTAATGACCCACCATGCCCCACTAAAATACCACAACCAACCCCCGCAGCCATAGCTAGCCCCAAAGCAGCAAAATAGGGCGCCGGGTTAGAAGCAACCCCAACCAAACCAACCACCAAGCATAATAATAACAAATTAAGAAAATATATCATAATTCCCGCCAGGATTTTAACCAGGACTAATGACTTGAAAAACCACCGTTGTAATTCAACTACGAAAACTATGGTAACCCGAAAAACCCATCCCCTATTTAAAATTATTAACAACGCACTAATTGACTTACCAGCCCCCTCTAATATCTCCGCATGATGAAACTTTGGCTCCCTACTACTACTGTGTCTTATGATACAAATTCTTACAGGACTATTTTTAGCCATACACTACACCTCAGATATCTCAACCGCCTTCTCCTCCGTAGCCCATATCTGCCGAGACGTAAACTACGGCTGACTCATCCGTAACATTCATGCCAACGGAGCCTCTTTCTTTTTCATCTGCCTCTACCTACACGTAGGACGAGGCCTTTATTATGGGTCATACCTCTACAAAGAAACCTGAAACATCGGCGTAGTCCTGCTACTACTCGTTATAATAACAGCCTTCGTTGGGTACGTACTACCTTGAGGACAAATGTCCTTCTGAGGCGCTACAGTAGTTACAAATTTATTATCCGCCGTTCCCTACATAGGAGATGCTCTAGTACAGTGAATCTGAGGGGGCTTTTCTGTAGACAACGCAACTCTCACACGATTCTTCGCATTCCACTTCATCCTGCCCTTCGCTATTGTAGCCGCTACGCTGCTACATGCTCTCTTTTTACACGAAACAGGCTCAAATAACCCAGCTGGCCTAAACTCGGACACAGATAAAATTTCCTTCCACCCCTACTTCTCATACAAAGACCTCCTAGGCTTCATTATACTACTTACAGCCCTTACAGCCTTAGCATTATTCTCCCCAAACCTCTTAGGAGACCCCGAAAACTTCACACCAGCCAACCCCTTAGTGACTCCCCCCCATATCAAGCCAGAATGATACTTCTTGTTCGCATACGCCATCCTACGATCAATCCCAAACAAACTAGGAGGGGTTTTAGCACTCCTGCTATCCATCCTAGTATTAATAACTGTCCCCCTACTACACACCTCCAAACAACAAGGACTTACTTTCCGCCCCCTGACCCAACTCCTATTCTGAACCCTAGTAGCAGATGTCATGATCCTAACCTGAATCGGAGGAATGCCGGTTGAACACCCCTTCGTCATTATCGGACAAGTCGCCTCCGTCCTATACTTCTCATTATTCCTAATTCTTAACCCACTAGCAGGCCTGCTAGAAAACAAATACATAAACTTTAACTGCCCTAGTAGCTTAGCTTAAAGCGCCGGTCTTGTAATCCGGAGATCGAAGGTTAAAATCCTTCCTAGCGCCAGAAAAGAGAGATTTTAACTCCCACCCCTAACTCCCAAAGCTAGGATTCTAAATTAAACTATTTTCTGAAACCATAAAAGTCTATACTTGCACAATATACGCTATGGCATAGTACATAATATGGGTAACCTGGTTCTATGGTATAGTACATATTATGTATAATATTACTTTATGGTATAATACATTAAACTAAATATCCCCTACAAACCATCAAACCATATTTGCTAAGAACATATAACGAAACAGGAGATAAAACATATATATATAATCACCCTATAACTCCGACATGACACATAAACCAGAGGACCCTTATAGTTTACCCGAACATAACTAACTGTTTAACAACCTGAACTTGCTTGAAAAATGTTTATTAGTGAGAGACCATCAGCCTCTTTATACCTTATGGTACAATATCCTTGATAGGTTCAGGGACTAAACTTGTGGGGGTTGTACAACTTGCACTATAACTGGCATCTGATTCCTATTACAGGTCCATAACTGATTTATTCCACTCGTTCTGCACTATCCTGGCATAGGTTAATGGTGTGACAACGAATTAGCAAACACCCCCCATGCCAGGGCGTTCATTTAAAGGCATGGGGTTTCTTTTTTTTTAGGTCACTTTCACCTGGCAATTTCATGCACACTCCCACAACCCTTGGAAAGAGTCCATACATAATGTTATTTCAAGGAACCTATGTGCATGTTTTAATGACATAACTGGTCCACGCATTCCTCTATTCCACGTGCATAAGGTTATTCTTTACTCCACATACTCCTATGAGATTGCCCCCCCTCTCCTCCCACGCACGCGCGCGGCAAACCCCCCTACCCCCTACGCCCAGCGAGTCCTAATTAATCCTGTCAAACCCCAAAAGCAGGTAAGGCTCGATTGGCGTAATCAACGAGTAATTGTGTGTGCTGATATATAGTGTTATAAATTTGAATTATATTATATA